TTACCCTGACCCCCTATTGAGTTATTTAGTTAAAGTTAGACGTCTTGAAAAAGTCACTCCATTTCGGACCAATTCTTAGTGCTATGCGATTTGGATTGACTCAAAATCCTTGTTTTGTTAATGGAGTAACCCCTAGTGAGACCAAGATGTTAGATTTCAGGGCAATCAAAAAAAGGAGTTTTTTGCAGCATCCCCACATGGCGGAGCGTGGCCCGATAGTGGAATCGTTTAGTTTAAATCATAAAATCATAAGTATAAGTGAAGTGATCCCCATAAAAGATTTCTGGTCTAATCGTGCGTTATCAAACGATTGGTTCTAATTCTATAAACCAAACCTATACCCATAGAAATAGAAGAGAGAACAAACGTCGATACATTTCTTTCATTAAATAAGACTAAGATCAATTCATTGTTTCAGAGATAATGAATTTTGATTGTTGTTTTACAAAAAGGCGATGAATCTAGGTCTAGAGATTCATAACTCTTCCAAGCCCAAAAGACCCTAATCTTCTTGCATAAAGTATGAATTGGTAGAATTCAAATGGTGAGCAATTGGAGTAGATTCAGATACAAAAAAATTAGTATTGTACAAAGAAAAATGACTACTTAACTACTTACTTTGCTAGTCCAGTTATATGAATACAATTTCACACCGAAACTGACGAAAGAGTTTCTTTTTTCTCTGGCTTTTCTTTTCCACAAATCCAAGAATAGGTCCTAGATCCGTGCCACTTACTACTATCTGGTTGGGCCGGGTTGGAGGGCCTCATGTTATTATTTTGACTTCATTGATTGAATGCGATTAGGTATACCTAAGGCGCATCAATCACTCTTTCATCATGGGCAGTAAAAGAGGAAAAGAAAAAGGTCGTATGTAATTCGATATTGGAAAAATGCCTATTGGATGGAATAAACTTTTTTGAACTTTGATATCCCTAGGGATCTCTTGTACACGCAGGAATGCCTTCTTTATATTATATTTATATATTATAATATATGGCCTTATATGGCCCAACCGGCCACAGGCCGCGCTAATGAGATGATAAAATGGGTACAAAATTCTACTCTACAAAAGCATACAATACATCAATCAAATAATATATTATATAGGTATAGGGCTATACGGACTCGAACCGTAGACCTTCTCGGTAAAACAGATCAAACTGATTATTATCGAAATGATTCGAACTGTTTCAAAGACCCAACATGCATTTTTGTGCATTGGGCTCTTTCATCAACTGATGGATCAATCAGTTAGTCCACCATATTTTATCTTTATATGAAGATAACGAGATGGCTCCATGTGCTCTGATTCTTTATTTATATTCTGATCCAGGAGCAATACCAAAGTGTTTCAAAGGATTACCTTGACGTAGGTCTGTCTTAGGCCTAGATCAACCTCAATAGAGTCCCTGTCGTTCCGCTTCAAGCGTAAAATATGATACTTCATACACCTCAAAGTTCATAGGACGAAAGGAGGTTATTTTGAGGTCCCTATTAACTCATTAGGCCTAACATTGAATTAACTGGGTATTCACCTTATCAATGATAAAATCAAAGGTTGGTTCTATTTCGTATCCGAATTGGAACTGAATCGAACCCAATACTTGTCAGGCTATTGTTCTCTTGTTCTCTCGAATCAATGGAGTAAGACATCAATCTTTCATTTCAATAAGAGAAGATCAATTTCTTTGATTGCATGATGAACTCCCCTGAAAAGCATTGGCGCACGTGTAAACGAGGTGCTCTACCAACTGAGCTATAGCCCTTGTGATAGATATCTTATCATATAGATCATTTCTTGTCAAGAAAGATATTACATGATCTAACACGATACCCTAATCCGTTTCCTGCCAAGGATTGATATTGCTTAGAAGCCATATTCCATCTATAATAAATAATAAATACCCGATACGATGCGCTCTATTCTTTCTCTTTGTGATGATAAATGACCTACTTAACCCAGTGGTTAGAGTATTGCTTTCATACGGCGGGAGTCATTGGTTCAAATCCAATAGTAGGTAGAACTTATTAGGTACCGGAGTCAATGAATGGCATCTAATAAGTTTTTCTACCCCCTTTTCTTTTATTGATTTTGTATCTTTCCCTTATTCCTATCCCGCTCACTACTCTTGTTCGTTACATCAATCAGATTGATTCTACTTGATTGTACGGAATCCAATATGGTGTATAAACAGAACTTTTGATTCTTATGGATTATGTGGATCAGCTAGTACGATAGATCAGCTAGTACGAAATAGCATTGATAGCCTCTACTCGTGCCCTAGCTCGTCTGAGAGCTAAATTCGCCTCAATTACTTGTCTCTTGCCTTCTGCTTTACTCAAGTTAGCTTCAGCTATTTCAAGAGTTCGCTGAGCTTCTTGCGGATCAATGTCACTACCCTTCTCCGCATCATTGACTAATATGGTGATTTCATTATTGCCTATTCTGGCAAACCCCCCCATCAGAGCCATCGTTAACCATTGGTCGTCGAGGCGTATTCTTAAAATACCAATATCTACGGCCGTGGCAACAGGGGCGTGGTTTGGTAATACGCCGATTTGGCCACTATTAGTAGATAAAATGATTTCTTTCACTTCTGAATCCCAAATAATTCTATTAGGAGTCAGTACACAAAGATTTAGGGTCATTTCTTCAATTTGCTCTCTACTTCTAAGTTCATAGCCTTCGCGGTAGCTTCATCGATATTACCTACCAAATAAAAGGCCTGCTCGGGAAAACTATCTAATTCTCCGGAAAGGATCAGTTGAAACCCCCTAATTGTTTCTGCGAGACCAACATATTTCCCTGGAGAACCAGTAAATACTTCTGCTACGAAGAAGGGTTGTGATAAGAAACGTTCAATTTTTCGCGCTCTTGCTACGGTTAAACGATCCTCTTCGGATAATTCGTCCAGTCCAAGAATAGCTATAATGTCCTGAAGTTCTTTGTAACGTTGTAAAGTTTGCTTAACTCTTTGCGCAGTTTCGTAATGTTCTTCGCCAACAATCCGAGGTTGGAGCATAGTTGACGTTGAATCTAAAGGATCTACTGCTGGATAGATACCTTTGGCAGCTAATCCTCTTGATAGTACGGTAGTAGCATCTAAATGTGCAAATGTCGTGGCAGGAGCAGGATCAGTCAAATCGTCCGCAGGTACATAAACTGCTTGAATGGAAGTTATAGATCCCTCTTTAGTAGAAGTAATTCTTTCTTGCAAAGAACCCATTTCTGTACTCAGGGTAGGCTGATAACCCACGGCGGAAGGCATTCTACCTAATAAGGCAGATACTTCTGACCCCGCTTGAACGAAGCGAAAGATATTGTCAATAAATAGAAGTACGTCTTGTTCATTAACATCACGGAAATATTCCGCCATGGTTAGGGCAGTCAAACCGACTCTCATACGAGCTCCCGGGGGTTCATTCATCTGTCCATATACTAGAGCTACTTTAGATTCTGCAATATTTTCTTCATTAATCACCCCGGATTCTTTCATTTCCATGTAAAGATCATTTCCTTCACGAGTGCGTTCTCCTACTCCGCCGAATACGGATACACCCCCATGAGCTTTGGCAATGTTGTTGATTAATTCCATGATCAGTACTGTTTTACCCACTCCGGCTCCCCCGAATAGTCCGATTTTCCCCCCACGCCGATAAGGCGCTAAAAGATCCACCACTTTAATGCCCGTTTCAAAGATTGATAATTTGGTATCTAATTGTGTAAAAGCGGGTGCGGATCTATGAATAGGAGATGTTGTGCGAGTATCTACAGGACCTAAATTATCAACAGGTTCTCCAAGAACATTGAAAATTCGTCCTAGAGTGGCTCCACCGACTGGAACACTTAGAGGAGCTCCCGTGTCAATCACTTCCATTCCTCTCGTCAGCCCATCTGTAGCACTCATAGCTACAGCTCTAACTCGATTATTTCCTAATAATTGCTGTACCTCACAAGTCACATTAATTTCCTGACCTGCGGTATCTCGACCCTTAACTACCAAAGAGTTGTAAATATTAGGCATCTTCCCCGGGGAAAAAGCTACATCCAGTACTGGACCAATGATTTGAGCGATACGTCCCTGATTTTTTTCCACAAGTGTTGAAACTCCGAGACCAGAAGTAGTAGGATTTGTTCTCATAAAAAACTGAACTATGTCTAAAGTTTTTGCGAATATTACCGAACCAAAAATGTACGATAGCAAGTTGATCGGTTAATTCAATAAGAAATGGGAGTTAGCGCTCGATTTTGTTGGTACTATTCAATCGAATCCAATTCAATCGCTTACTGATTTGATTCAATGAATGAATTTTCAAGTTCACCCAACCCAATCGATATTCAAAATATCGAGTACGAGTAGGTAAATAAGGATCATGAGGAAGTCTTTCATTTATCTATCATTAGAAAGAGAAACAATCCCATCTAGAATTATATATATATGGATATATATAATGTATGGAATTCGAACCCGAACTTGATTTATGAGTCATTATTGATATCTCATCCGCTGATCTTCCTTATTTTTTTATTTTCGCCTAGTCTTCTTTCCATTTTGTATTCTGTATATTTTTTCACATATACGATATACATATACAACATATATCACTGTCAAGAGTCAATTTTTTATTATATTAATTGGTTTGTTTAGTAGATAAAATCGATAAAAAAACGAAAAAAAGCAGAAGGAGACCAATTAGGAACTTGAAAAACAGGGGTTGGGTTGCGCCATACATATGAAACAGTATACAATAATGATACATTTGACGAATCAAATACTATGGTCCACTAATGAAGCATTTCAATTTCTAATTAGTTGATATTAGTTGAGAATTTTGTCAGGGATTGCTGTGAAAGGTTTCATTCACGCCTAATCCATGTCGAGTAGACCCCGGTTGTTGTGAGAATTCTTAATTCATGAGTTGTGGGGAGGAACTTATGTCACCAAAAACAGAAACTAAAGCAAGTGTTGGATTCAAAGCTGGTGTTAAAGATTACA